TAAATATATTTATATGAAAAATTATTAGAAATGGTTCATATATATATATATAAATATTTATTTATTTATATTTATATATATATATATAAATATTTATATATATATATATATATATTTAAATATTTATATATATATATATATGTATATATATATATATATATAAATATATATATAAATATTTATATATATATATATATATATATAAATATTTACATACATATGTTAATATAAATATTTATATATATAATATATATATATATATATATTTATATATATATATATATATACATATATATATATATATAAATATATATATATAAATATTTATATAAATATATATATATATATATACATATAAATATTTATATATATATACATGTATATAAATATTTACATAAATTAATATATTAATAATTAATAAATTTTTGCTTAATTAAAATTAATTTTATAATATATCTATATTTAAATGAACTGTATTAGGATTATAATGAAATTATTTTTTAATATGAATATTATAAAAAAAAAATAAGAGAAGTAATAAAAATTTATTAATTTATATTATACATTTAATATAAAAAAAAAAAAAAAAAAAAATCTATGTACAAAATAATGAATATAAATAAAATTTTTATGTTTTAAAAAATTTATTATAAATTTATTTTACATATAAATTTTAGTATGAAATTTTAATTATTTTAATAATAAAAATATAAAGTGTAGTAAATATAATTAAAAATTTAAGAAATTAAGATTTAGTAATATAAAAATTAATAGCTAATTTTGTGCCAGCAGTTGCGGTTAAACAAGAATTAAATTAAATTATATCAGTATATAATTAATAAAAATAAATTTAATATAAATATTAAATTATTAGGTAAAATTTTAATTTAATTAAATATTATAATTAATTTATGATTTAATAAATTTAAGAATAAACTAGGATTAGATACCCTATTATTATAAATTTAATTAATGATACTAAAATAGTAAATAATATAATTGAAACTTAAATAATATGGCGGTATTTTAGTTCATTTAGAGGAATCTGTTTAATAATTGATAATCCACGATTAAATTTACTTAATTTAAAATTTTATATATCATTGTTATAAAAATATTTTTTAATAAAAATAATATTTTAAAATTAAAAATAAAATTAATTCAGATCAAGATGTAGATTATAATTAAGAATATAATGGATTACAATAAAATAATTTAATATGAATAAATTAATTGAAAAATAATTTTGAAGGTGGATTTAAATGTAATTTTGTTTAATTTATCAAAATGATTAAAAATTAAAATATGTACATATTGCCCGTCACTTTCATTTTGAAATTGAAATAAGTCGTAACAAAGTAGAAGTACTGGAAAGTGTTTCTAGAAAGAACAAATTAGATCTTGTGGAAAGTATTTCATTTACATTGAAAAGAAATTATAAATATAATTAATTTGAGGGGGAAAAATTAATAAGTATAATAAAAATAAAAGAAATTTTTAAGTTAAAAATAAAATAATGGGGGTTAAATTATTTTTAATAAAAAAAATTTATTATTTTATAGATTATTAGTATTTTATAAGAAATTTGAAATAAAATTAAAAATTTAATTTAAAAAAAAAAGAAAATTTAATTTATTGTATCTTGTGTATCAGAGTTTATTAAAAATTAATTTTAGAAAAAAAATGTTCTCGAATTTAAAAGAGCTAATTAATTAAAAAAGTTAATATAGTATAATTATTTTAAATAATTAATTAGAAATGAAATGTTATTCGTTTTTAAATATATCTAGTTATTTTAGAAAAAAATTTAATTTTAAATTTATTTTTTTTTTAATTTATTTAATAAAATTAAAAAAAAAATTAAATTTTATATTTTAAGGGATAAGCTTTAAATTAAAAATTTATAATTTTAAATTAAAAATTAAAATTTTTAAGATTTATATTGTTTAAAAATTAAAATTTATTATAAAAAATTTTAATTAAAGATAAGATTTAATAAAATAAATATTTAATTTTATATAAAATAAAAATTTTTAGTGGGGGAAAATTTGTTATAATGATAAAATTAGTATAATATTGAAATTATATGAAATAAATTAATTTAAAATTAATTAAAAAGAATTCGGCAAAAATAAATATTCACTTGTTTAACAAAAACATGTCTTTTTGATAATAATATAAAGTCTAATCTGCCCACTGATAAATATTAAAGGGCTGCAGTATATTGACTGTACAAAGGTAGCATAATCAATAGTTTTTTAATTGAAAACTTGAATGAAAGATTTAATGAAATATTAACTGTTTCTTAATTATTATTAAAATTTTATTTTTTAGTAAAAAAGCTAAAATAAATTTAAAAGACGAGAAGACCCTATAGAGTTTTATATTTATTAAAATTTTTAATTTTATTTATAAATTTATATTAAAAATAAAATAAATATTATATTGGGGTGATAAAAAAATTAATTTAACTTTTTTTAATAAATAAACATTAATAAATGAATAAATGATCCATAATTAATGATTAAAAGAAAAAATTACCTTAGGGATAACAGCGTAATATTTTTTTTTAGTTCATATAAGAAAAAAAGTTTGCGACCTCGATGTTGGATTAAGATAAAATTTAAATGCAAAAGTTTAAAATTTTTGATCTGTTCGATCATTAAAATCTTACATGATCTGAGTTCAAACCGGTGTAAGCCAGGTTGGTTTCTATCTTTAAATAAATAATATATTTTAGTACGAAAGGATCAAATATAAAAAATAATTTTATTAAGAAGAATATTAGTAAATATATATATATATTTATTATTGTAGATAAATAATTATACTATTTTGGCAGAAAAAATGTAATGGTTTTAGAAGTCATAAATATATAATTTATTATATAAATAGTAAATGATAAAATTAGATTTATTAAATATTATAATTGGGATAATAATTTTAATTATTGGAGTATTAATTGGTGTTGCTTTTTTAGTTTTATTAGAACGTAAAATTTTAGGTTATATTCAAATTCGAAAAGGTCCTAATAAGGTTGGATTTATGGGACTAATACAACCTTTTTCTGATGCTATTAAATTATTTTCTAAGGAACAAATATTTTTAAATTATTCTAATTATATATTATATTATTTTTCTCCGATTTTAAGTTTTATATTATCATTAATAATTTGAATGGTAATTCCTTATTATTTTAATTTAATTACTTTTAATTTAGGAGTTATATTTTTCTTATGTTGTATAAGATTAGGTGTATATATAGTAATAATTGCTGGTTGATCATCTAATACTAATTATTCAATGTTAGGGAGTTTACGAGCAATTGCTCAAACTATTTCATATGAAGTTAGATTAATTTTAATTATATTATCGAGAATTATGTTAATTTTAGATTTTAATATAATTAAATTTATAGAATATCAAATTTTAATTTGATTTATATTTCTTATGTTTCCTTTAAGATTATGTTTTATATCTTCTTTAATAGCTGAAGTTAATCGAACTCCTTTTGATTTTGCTGAAGGGGAAAGTGAGTTAGTTTCAGGGTTTAATATTGAATATAGAAGTGGGGGATTTGCTTTAATTTTTTTAGCTGAATATTCAAGAATTTTATTTATGAGTTTATTATTTGTAATTATTTATTTAGGGGGATATAATTTAACAATAATATTTTATTTAAAGGTAATTTTAATTTCTTTTATTTTTATTTGGGTTCGGGGTACATTACCTCGATATCGATATGATAAATTAATATATTTATGTTGAAAAACATATTTACCTATTTCATTAAATTTTTTATTTTTTTTTATTGGGTTAAAAATAATTTTAAATTATAAAATTAATTTAGTATAAATTAATAGAATAATAATTCTTTCTTAAGTTTTCAAAACAAATGCTTAACAAGCTCATTAATTAAAATTATTTAAAAATTAAATTATCTCAAAATTTATTTAAAAATGGATTAATAATAAAATAAGAGAAATAAAATAAAGTTAATAATTGACTTGTGATTACATATAAGGTTTCTACTGGTCGTGCTCCAATTCAAGTTAATAAAATAATAGTTATAATTATAAATCAAAATAATAATTGGTTAATTGGATAAAATTGTATACCTTGGATTTTTTTATTGAATGTAAATGGAAGAATAATAAAAATAAGAATAGATATAATTAAAGCAATAACTCCTCCTAATTTATTAGGGATAGATCGTAAAATTGCATAAGCAAATAAAAAATATCATTCAGGTTGAATATGAACTGGAGTTACTAAAGGATTAGCAGGAATAAAATTATCAGGATCTCCTAATAAGTAAGGATTAGTTAATGTTAAAATAGATAAAATTATAATTAAAATAATAAAACCAATTAAGTCTTTGAATGAAAAATATGGATGAAAGGGAATTTTATTTATATTTCTATTAATACCTAGAGGATTATTAGATCCTGTTTGATGAAGAAATAATAAATGAATTATAGTTATTATTAAGATAATAAAAGGTAAAATAAAATGGAAAGTATAAAATCGAGTTAAAGTAGCATTATCAATTGCAAATCCTCCTCAAATTCATTTAACTAAAGTTGGACCTAAATAAGGAATAGCTGATAAGAGATTAGTAATAACTGTTGCTCCTCAAAATGATATTTGACCTCAAGGTAAAACATAACCTACAAAAGCTGTTGCTATTAAAAGAAATAGGATAATAATTCCTACTATTCATACATAAAAAAGATTAAATGATTCATAATAAATTCCTCGTCCAATATGAAAATAAATACAAATAAAAAAAAATGAAGCTCCATTAGCATGTAATGTACGAATTAATCATCCATGATTAACATTTCGGCAAATATAATTTACTCTAAAAAATGCTAATTCAATATTTGCAGTATAATATATAGTTAAAAATAATCCTGTAATAATTTGAATAATTAAACATAAAGCTAATAATGATCCAAAATTTCATCATCTTGAAATATTAGATGGGGTAGGTAAATCAATTAAAGAATTATTAATAATTTTAAAAATTGGGTGAGTTTTTCGAATAGGTTTATAAAAATTTATCATTAGTTTGATGATCGGAGTGGTCCAAAGAAAATATTAGTAATTTTAACAATAGTAATTAAAGTAATAAATAAATAAATGATTATTAAAATTATTAAAAATAAAGTTTGATTATTATATAATTTAAATAATCTAATATTATTTTCATTATTAAAAAATAAAAATATATTAAAAAAATTATTTATATCTTCGTTGAAGGAAAAATTTAATCAATTTAAATTTTTATTAAAAATAATGGAAGTAAAAAAAATTAATAGAAAAGAAGTAAATAAGTAAATTTTATTTGATAGGTTAAATTTTATTAATTCATTTGAAGCAACTCTTGATACATAAATAAATAAAACTAATAATCCTCCTAAAAAAACTAAAAATAAAATATAAGAAAATCAATAAGAGTTAATTAATATTCCTAAAATTAAGCATATAATTAAGGTTTGAATTAAAATTAATATTCCTATATAAATAGGATGATTAATAATATATATATATATAGATAAAAAAATTAAAATTAGAGATAGAAATATTTTTAAAATTTCAAAGAATAGTTTAAATTAAAATTATAATTTTGGAGATTATAGATAAAGAAATTCTTTTTCTTTGAAATTTTTAAAGAAATATTCTTATATTTGATTTACAAGACCAATATTTTAATTAAATTATAAAAACAAATGATAATAAATATATTAATAGTAATTTTTATTATATTTATATTTGGAAATATAATTTTTGTAAGAAATCGTAAACATTTATTAATTGTTTTAATAAGATTAGAATTTATTGTTTTAAGAGTTTATTTTTTTTTTATATTATATTTAAATATAATTGATTATAATTTATATATATTAATAATTTTTTTAGTATTTTCAGTATGTGAAGGTGCTTTGGGATTATCAATTTTAGTTTCAATAATTCGAACTCATGGTAATGATTATTTTCAAAGTTTTAGTTTGATTTAAAATGATAAAATTTTTATTTATAATATTGTTTATAATATTTTTATGTTTAAAAAAAAATATATTTTGAATGGTTCAAAATATAATAATAATAATAAGTTTAATATTTATTATTATTACAGTTAATATTATAAATTTTTGTAATTTAAGATTTATATTAGGATGTGATATTATTTCTTATGGGTTGATTATATTAAGAATTTGAATTAGATTTTTGATAATTATATCAAGAGAAAGATTATTACGAGATAAATTTTATAGAGAATTTTTTTTGATTGTTATTATTATATTATTAATTATATTATATTTAAGTTTTAGTGTAATAAATTTATTTTTATTTTATTTATTTTTTGAGAGAAGATTAATTCCAATTTTAATTTTAATTATTGGTTGAGGTTATCAACCTGAACGTATTCAAGCAGGATTATATCTTTTATTATATACTTTATTTGCTTCTTTACCATTATTATTAAGAATTTTTTATATTTATAGAATAATCAATAGAATGATAATTTATTTTTTAAAATTTAATGATTTAAATTATATTTATGTTTATATAAGATTAATTATAGCATTTTTAGTAAAAATACCAATATATTTTGTTCATTTATGATTACCTAAGGCCCATGTTGAAGCTCCTATTTCTGGTTCAATAATTTTAGCTGCTATTATATTAAAATTAGGAGGATATGGATTATTACGAATTTTAATAATTTTACAGAAAATTGGAATAAAGTTAAATTTTATTTGAGTAATTATTAGTTTAATTGGAGGATTTTATATTAGATTAAAATGTTTTTGTCAAATTGATATGAAATCATTAATTGCTTATTCTTCTGTTTGTCATATAAGAATTGTTATTGGGGGAATTATAACAATAAATTATTGAGGATTATTAGGTTCATATATATTAATAATTAGACATGGATTATGTTCTTCTGGTATATTTTGTTTGTCTAATATTAATTATGAACGAATTAAAAGTCGAAGATTATTTTTAAATAAGGGTATATTAATATTTATACCTTCAATAAGAATATGATGATTTTTAATATTATCTTCTAATATATCAGCTCCTCCTTCATTAAATTTAATAGGAGAAATTAGTTTATTAAATAGATTAATTAGATGATCTAGGTTAAGAATAATTATACTTATTATAATATCATTTTTTAGAGCTGGTTATAGTTTATATTTATTTTCTTATACTCAACATGGAAAAACTAATTTAGGAATATATAGATTTTATAATGGGACATCTCGAGAATATTTAATATTAATATTACATTGATTACCTTTAAATATATTAATTTTAAAGATTGATTATAGTATACTTTGATTTTATTTAAATAATTTAAAAAAAATATTGATTTGTGGAATCAAAAATATGAAATGTAACATTTTAAATCATTTATAAATTTAATTTATGTTTTATTAGATTTTTTTTTTTGTTTTTTTTTAGATTAATTAGATTTTTTATATTTATTTATTTTATAATGAATCAAATAGTAATATTTATAGAATGAGAAATTATTTCTTTTAATTCAATAAATATTTTAATATCAGTTTTATTAGATTCTATTTCTTTATTATTTATAATATTTGTTTTATTAATTTCATCTTCTGTTATTATGTATAGAAAAAGATATATGAGTTCTGAAATAAATTTAAATCGTTTTATTATTTTAGTTTTAATATTTGTATTTTCTATAATTTTATTAATTATTAGACCTAATATAATTAGAATTATTTTAGGGTGAGATGGTTTAGGTTTAGTTTCTTATTGTTTAGTGATTTATTATCAAAATATAAAATCTTATAATGCTGGTATATTAACTGTGTTATCAAATCGAATTGGTGATGTTATGATTTTAATGATTATTGCTTGAATAATAAATTATGGAAGATGAAATTATATTTTTTATTTAGATTTTATAAAAAATGATTATTCAATAAATTTTATTAGAATTTTGGTTATTTTAGCTGCGATAACTAAAAGAGCTCAAATTCCATTTAGATCTTGATTACCAGCAGCTATAGCTGCTCCAACTCCAGTTTCTGCTTTAGTGCATTCTTCGACTTTAGTTACTGCTGGAGTATATTTATTAATTCGTTTTAATAATTTATTAATTGATACTTTAGTTATTAAATTTTTTTTAGTAATTTTTGGGTTAACTATATTTATAGCAGGAATTGGGGCTAATTATGAATTTGATTTAAAAAAAATTATTGCTTTATCAACATTAAGACAATTGGGTTTAATAATAAGAATTTTAAGAATAGGATTATTTAATTTAGCTTTTTATCATTTATTAACTCATGCTATATTTAAAGCTTTATTATTTATATGTGCGGGAAAAATTATTCATTTAATGAATGATAATCAAGATATTCGTATAATAGGAGGTTTAAGATTATATCTTCCTTTAACTTCTTTATGTTTGAATATTTCTAATTTAGCTTTATGTGGGATTCCTTTTTTAGCTGGATTTTATTCAAAGGATTTAATTTTAGAGATAGTAAGAATAAGAAATTTAAATTTTTTAGTATTTTATTTATATTATTTTTCTACAGGTTTAACTATATTTTATACTATTCGTTTATTAATATATTTAATAGTTGGTAATTTTAATTTATTAGTAATTTATAATTTTTTTGAGGAGGATTATATTATATTAAAGAGTATATTTATTTTAATATTTATAAGATTAGTTTCTGGAAGATTTTTAAGATGATTAATATTTTCTTATCCTTATATAATTTATTTACCTTTTAATTTAAAAATAATAGTAATTTATGTTGTAATTATAGGTTTAATTATAGGAATTATAATTAGAAATATAAAAATTTATTCTTTAAATAAATTTATAATAAGATATAATATAAGTTTCTTTTTTTCTTTAATATGATTTATACCAATATTATCTACTTATGGGTTAAATTATTATTTTTTAATTTTTGGTTATAAATTATTAAAGAATATTGATATAGGTTGAAGAGAATTATATAGAGGTCAAGGTATATTTAATATTATTAAAAATTATTCTTTAATTAATTTTATTTATCAAATAAATAATTTTAAAATTTATTTATATAGATTTATTTTATGAATAATAATTTTTATTTTTATAATTATTATAAATTACTTAAATAACTTAAAATAGAGTATAATATTGAAGATATTAAAGTGATTAAAAAATCTTTAAGTAAGTAAGAATATTTATAAAAAAAAAATTTTTTATTTTTACAATGAAAATGTAATGTTTTAAGTTAAACTATATAAAAATATGAGTAAATAAATAGAAATATTAATGAATTTAATCACTAATTATTAAGTTAGCAGCTTAATAGAGAAATATTTCAATTGGAATAATATTCAATTATATCATTAACAGTGATATACCTCTATGTTTTGGTTTCAATTAAATAAGGAGTGAAAACTCTATCTTTTAAGTCGAAATTAAATGCAATATTGCTTCTTATTTAAGAAAAATTGAAAATTTCAATATTATTTGAATGCAAATCAAATGTTTTAAATTAAACTATGATCCTAAATAAAATTAAATAGTTCAATTTAATATATTTTGGTTTCATTCATGATATAATCCTAATAATAATATTATAATAAAGAATGATCTAATTTTTCATCAAGTAATAAAGTTAACTATTTTAAAAGATAGAATTATAGGAAGGATTAAAGCAATTTCAATATCGAAAATTAAGAAAATTACTGTAATTAAAAAAAAATGTAAAGAAAATGGGATTCGAGGTAAAGATTTAGGGTCAAATCCACATTCAAAGGGAGAACATTTTTCTCGATCTATAATAGATTTTTTAGAAATTAGAAAAGATAATGAAATAAAAATAATGGAAATTAGTAATATAATTAAAGATAAAGATAATGAAATAAAAATTATTTATATTAATTATAAATTAAACTTTTTGATTGGAAGTCAAATATACTAAATATATTATATAAATTAATTAGTTTCCTCATCAATAAATGGAAATATAAAGAAATAATCATACAACATCTACAAAATGTCAATATCAAGCTGCTGCTTCAAATCCAAAATGATGATTATTAGAGAAGTGGTTATTTAAATGACGAAAAAAACATGTTAATAAAAATAAAGTTCCAATAATAACATGAAGACCATGGAATCCTGTTGCTATGAAAAAAGTTGATCCATAAATTCTATCAGCAATAGTAAAAGGGGCTTCAATATATTCATAACTTTGGAGAAGAGTAAAGTAAATTCCTAGTATAATAGTAATAAATAATCTATGAGTTATTTGAGAATAATTATTTTCTATTAATGAATGATGAGCTCAAGTTACTGAGATACCAGAACTAATAAGGATGATAGTATTTAATAAAGGGATTTGAAAAGGATTAAAGGGTATAATATTTGAGGGGGGTCATATTGCTCCAATTTCAATATTAGGGGATAATCTTCTATGGAAAAAGGCTCAAAAAAAAGAAATAAAAAAGAAAATTTCTGAGATAATAAATAAAATTATTCCTCAACGAAGACCGTTAGTTACTAAAATAGTGTGTTTTCCTTGGAAAGTTCTTTCTCGACAAATATCTCGTCATCATTGATAACTAGAAATGATTACAATTAAGTAACCTAAAATTAAAAGGTTGATATTAAAGTTATGAAATCATTTGATTAAACCAGTAACTAAGGTTATTACTCCAATAGCTCTAGTTAAAGGTCAAGGGCTATAATCTACTAGATGATAAGGATGATTATGATTTAATTGCATTAATTAACTTCATTAGAATAAAGGGTACTTAAAATAGTAATAACATAGGATTGAATAATTGCAACTGCAAATTCTAAAATTAATAATAGAATTTGAGAAAAAATTAAAATAATTAATAAATAATAAGTTAAATTTGATCCTGAATTTCCTAAAAGAGTTAAAAGTAGGTGACCTGCAATTATATTAGCTGTTAAACGAATTGTTAAAGTTATTGGTCGAATGATATTACTAATTATTTCAATTAATACTATAAATGGAATTAAAATATTTGGAGTTCCTTGAGGAATTATATGGATAAATATATGTTGAGTATTAATAATTCAACCATAAATTATGAATCTTAATCATAATGTTAAAGATAAAGAAAGGGATATATTTAAATGACTAGTTCTAGTAAAAATGTATGGAAATAAACCTAAGAAATTATTAAATAAAATAAAAAAAAATAATGAAATAAAAATAAAAGTTGATCCTTTGAATTTATTAGAACTTAATATTTTAAATTCGTTATGAAGTTTTAAAGAAATAATATTTCATATTAAGAAATATCGGTTAGGGAAAAATCAAAATGAATAAGGAATAAATAATAGTCCAATAAAAGTTCTAAATCAATTAATGGGTAAATTAAAAATATTAGTTGAGGGGTCAAAAATTGAAAATAAATTACTTATCATTTTCAAATTAAATTATTTTTTAAAGATAAATTTTTGAATTTTTTTAAGTTATAATTATATTTAAAAATAAAATAATTAATAATATTAAATAATAAAAAAATACAAATAAAAAAAAAAAAGAAAAAAATTCAATTAATAGGTATTATTTGAGGAATAAAAGAATATTATTTAATAATAATAATTTAAATTTGACATATTTATGTTATTATTTAACTAATTCTTTATATATATATATATATATATATATATAAGTTCATTAGAAGTAATTGCTAAATTACTATAAAATGGTTTAAGAGACCAGTACTTGCTTTCAGTCATCTAATGATAAATAATTATTGACTCAATTGATAAAATTTTTAATTGAAATACTTTCAATTATAATAGGTATAAAACTATGATTAGCTCCACAAATTTCTGAACATTGACCAAAAAAAATTCCTGGTCGATTAATAAAAAAACTAGTTTGATTTAATCGACCAGGATTTGCATCTACTTTAATTCCTAAAGCTGGAATAGTTCAGGAATGAATTACATCTGTTGATGTAATTAAAATTCGAATTTGATTATTTATAGGTAATACAATACGATTATCTACATCTAAAAGACGAAAATTATTTTTATTATTGGATTGATTTATATAAGAATCAAATTCAATATTATTAAAATCAGAGTATTCATAACTTCAATATCATTGATGACCAATTGATTTTAAGGTAATTAAAGGATTATTAAGTTCATCTAGAAGATATAATAATCGTAAAGAAGGTAATGCAATAAAAATTAATGTAAAGGCAGGAAGAATTGTTCAAATTAATTCAATTATTTGATTTTCTATTAAAAATCGATTAATATATATATTAAAAAATAAATTTAATATAAAATATGAAACTAAAATAGTAATTATAATTAAAATAATTAATGTATGGTCATGAAAAAAAATAATTTGTTCTATTAAAGGAGAGGCTCTATTTTGAAAATTAAGATTAGATCATGTTGGCATTTTCTAAAAAAGGATATTCCTTTATAAATGGGGTTTAAATCCATTACATATAATCTGCCATATTAGAAGTTATTTATTTACTTAAAATGGGAAGTTCATTATAAGAATGTTCAGCTGGAGGTAAATTTTGATATCATTCAATAGATGAGGATATATTTAATGGAAATAAAATAATACGTTGATAAATTATTGATTCTCAAATAATAATAATTATTATTATTATAGAAAATAAAGAAATATAAGATCCAAGAGAAGAAATAATATTTCAAGAAAGAAAACTATCAGGATAATCAGAATATCGTCGTGGTATACCTGCTAAACCTAAAAAATGTTGAGGGAAAAAAGTTAAATTAACACCAATAAATATAGAAATAAATTGAATTTTAAGTAAATAAGGATTTAAAATTAATCCTGTAAATAGGGGATATCAGTGAATAAATCCTCCTAAAATAGCAAATACAGCTCCTATAGATAAAACATAGTGGAAATGAGCAACTACATAATAAGTATCATGAAGGGCAATATCAATAGAAGAATTAGCTAAGATTACTCCTGTTAATCCACCAACAGTAAATAAAAAAATGAATCCTAAACTTCAAAGAATAGAGGGATTATAATTAATTTGAGTTCCATGAAGAGTAGCTAATCAACTAAAAATTTTAATTCCTGTTGGGATAGCAATGATTATTGTTGCTGATGTGAAATAAGCTCGAGTATCAATATCTATACCAACTGTAAATATATGATGAGCTCAAACAATAAATCCTAATAATCCAATGGCTAATATAGCATAAATTATTCCTAAAGATCCAAAAGTTTCTTTTTTTCCTCTTTCTTGGGAAATAATATGAGAAATTATACCAAATCCAGGTAAAATTAAAATATAAACTTCAGGATGACCAAAAAATCAAAATAAGTGTTGATAAAGAATAGGATCTCCTCCTCCTGCGGGGTCAAAAAAAGAAGTATTTAAATTTCGATCAGTTAAAAGTATAGTAATAGCTCCTGCTAATACTGGTAATGAAAGTAATAATAATAAAGCTGTAATACCTACAGCTCAAACAAATAGAGGTATTTGATCATAAGATATATTATTAATACGTATATTAATAATTGTGGAAATAAAATTAATAGCTCCTAAAATAGAAGAAATTCCAGCTAAATGAAGAGAAAAAATAGCTAAATCAACAGATGAACCTCTATGAGCAATATTAGATGAAAGTGGGGGGTAAACAGTTCATCCTGTACCAGCTCCATTTTCTACAATTCTACTTGAAATTAGGAGAATTAAGGAAGGGGGTAATAATCAAAATCTTATATTATTTATTCGGGGGAAAGCTATATCAGGAGCTCCTAATATTAAAGGAATTAATCAATTACCAAATCCTCCGATTATAATGGGTATAACTATAAAAAAAATTATAATGAAAGCATGAGCTGTAACAATAGTATTATAAATTTGATCATCTCCAATTAAAAAACTAGGATTACCTAATTCAGTTCGAATAATTAAACTAAGAGATGTTCCTACTATACCTGCTCAAATTCCAAAAATAAAATATAAAGTTCCAATATCTTTATGATTAGTAGAAAAAAGTCATTTTCGCGATAAGAAAATAAAATGGCTGAATTAATAAGCGATAAATTGTAAATTTATTAATGAGAAATTTCTCTTTTATTAAGCTTTATAGTCAAAATTGATATAAAATTGCAAATTTTAAGGGGTATAATTTATACTAAGGCTTAAAGAAATTTCTTTATAAATAATTTTGAAGATTATTAGTTTAATTTAACTTAAAACCTTATAAATATAAAAAAGTTCTAAAAATTATTCCTAATATAGAGATAAATCTAAAAAAATTAATTAAAATTAAAAAATTATTTTTAATAAAAATTTTATATCATATTATTTTAAAAGAAAAAAATAATAATGAAGAATAAATAATACGAATATAAAAAATTAATATAATTAATCTTATTATAATAAAAATAAAAGAAGTAATATAAATTTTATTTAAAATTAAAAAATTAATAATTAATCATTTGGGGAAAAATCCTAAGAATGGGGGAAGGCCTCTTAATGATAAAAAATTAATTATAATTGAAATTTTAATAAAAAAATTAATATTAAAATTATATATTTGATTAATAAAGAAAATATTTAATATATAAAATAAAAAACATATAATACTAATTAAAAAGGAATAAAAAAAAAAATAAATAAATCATAAATTTTCTCTAATTATTAAAGCTATAATTATTCATCCTAAATTATTAATAGAAGAAAAAGCTATTAATTTACGTAAGGAAGTTTGATTAAATCCACCTAAAGCTCCAATTATGGTATTTAAAATTATAATAAATATTAAAAATTTTATATTAAAATAATAAGATAAAAGAATTATGGGGGTAATTTTTTGTCAAGTTATTAAAATAAAACAATTAAATCAAGAAAGTCCTTCTATAATATTAGGAAATCAAAAATGAAAGGGTGTAGATCCTATTTTTATTAATAAGGAGGAATTAATTAAAATTGAAAATAAGTTATCAAAATAAAATATTTTTATAAAAAATAAATTTAAAATAATTGAAAATAGAAAATTAATAGATGCAATTGATTGAGTTAAAAAATATTTTAAGGAAGCTTCTGAATTTAGTAAATTATTGTTATAAGAAATAAGGGGGATAAATCTTAATAAATTAATTTCTAAACCAATTCAACATCCTAATCAAGAATTAGAAGAGATTGAGATTAAAGTTCTAAAAAATAAAGTAAATATAAAGAATATTTTATTAGAATTAAAAAAAAATAAAATTTAAAATAAGAAAAAATTTTCTATATATGATTATAAAGATCATAAAATAATTATATTTTAGTGTAAGATGCACAATAATTTTTGAAATTGTAAGATTTAGTTTAATTCTAAAAAGTATAATAAAGGTAATTTATTTACATATTTTATTCTATCAGAATAATCCTTTAATCAGGCACTTTATTTTTAAAAAAAAGATATTCTTTATATTTGAGGTATGAGCCCAAAAGCTTTAATTAGCTTATTTTTAA